TAGATCGACGATCTAGCACTGATGGAATTTCTATTCTGTTTACTGAATCACATGAAATTTTATCCAACTCCATATTTGGAATGAAATGTATGAACTACGTTTGAACGGAGGAATAAAGAGAATTTTCTACTTAAATTGGAAGTTGCAACAGATCAAAATGGAAAGGAATTGATAAAACAGTCCTAGAAACAGAATTCTGTCACTTAGACTTATTAAAGTTAAAGTCATAAGGTTTTGTATATAATAGCAAAACAAAAAGGATTTCAATTATACCATTATTATGATATTACATATTCGAATTTGAGAAAAATAAAAGGATTCGGTATTTGGGAGATAAATACAAAGACAGAAAAATCAGAAACAACATAGGATCCATTTTTTTAGCACTTAACCGTCTTTATGTTAGAGATTTCGTTATTCAAAAAAAAACGATTCGCAGAGAAGAGAAATATTTCTACTTTACTGATTTTTGAATAGAATATGATTTGAAGTGTATAAGAAGGGTTGCACTTATTAAACACGTATGCGGATAGCTATAATATCCGACTTCTCTTTTATTGCTGGTTCTATTCGGGACAGTCCGGGTCGTGTTCTATCAAAAGAGAATTTCTATTTAATGCAAAATTGAAGTGAAGTAGGATAATTTTATGATAATTACCTATAGACAATATATCTAAATAATAGATATCTGTGTAACAATTTATGTTCTGGGGTTTACATATACTGATATGTTTTGTTATAATTGAAATTGAGAAGGATTTTTTGATTGAAAAAATAAATACTGATTAGTTCTGTCTCAATTTGTATTTTCTTATGTCATTAGGAAAACACAATTTGCGATTCAAATCCCAGAATCGTCATTAATTCGAACTAAGCAGTCAATAGTTAATGGTTCAAGTTTGTCGGCTGAAAATCCACATTTGATTTCTCAATAGAAAAGCCAGAGAATGTTTTTAGCATTGTGGATTTTCCAATACTATACAATCAATCGAAGGGATGGATAAAATCCAAAAAGGGTGTTTCTTTTAGGAAAAGGATTAAGGAAAACAGGAGTCAAAATCCAAATACAATAAAACTTCAGCAATCTGGGAAAATTTTCATCTATTTTGTATTATTTTGGCGGCATGGCCGAGTGGTAAGGCGGGGGACTGCAAATCCTTTTTCCCCAGTTCAAATCCGGGTGTCGCCTGATCAACAAAAAAACTCGAAATCTCTTCTTCTCTTCGGTTCCGCTTATAGAACTTGCAGAATTCTTCCCCGTTAGAAGCAGAGGAAACAGACTGTTAATGCTTTGTTGATTCTAAGCATGTGGTCTGAGGGTTTTCTAAACAAAAAAGAGTGTGAATGCTCGTTCGCATCTAGGATTCAAGGAAATATTCGAATCTACTGGTAGAGGGTCTATCAAGACTTCACGATTCCCTTCTATTACTAAGGGAGTGTCTAATGACTGGATCTTGAATCAGATTGTAGAGCCTGAATAGGAAATCTGATTCAATTAAGAGTTTTGGAAGGAGGTGCAATATACGACGGACTCGCGAGAATCTCCGAGTGCTCAGGTATCCAACCAATATTAGATTGGATTGATAATTGACTTTTATAGAAAAAGGGGCAAACAGAAAGAATTTCTTTGCGGCAACCCCTAGACAAGCCCCCTCTTTCAGAGCGATAATGGGGAAGGGGGGTACCGGATCAAATGGGGAAATAGAGGTCTGTAATAGATAGAGATTTCTGGTTTTTCGTGATTTCTCCCTTGTCTGTTTTTACTTACTAAGGTCAACAAAACAAAAAAAGAATAGGCCTTATTATTCTTATTCCTACATTTTCCCATTCCCTTCGGATCTTACTACGTATTTTGCTTGTGTTTAATCTTTCCCGATTCGAAATCATAATCGATTTATTGGATTGGTTTCTCGATAGTGTTCGGTCAGAATCCCTTTTTGACTCTGCGCCATGGATTCCACTATTATTAGGGAGGAATAATGGAAAAATTCCTTCGTATTTATAGAGATAGGGGACATAATTCACATGGATATAGTAAGTCTCGCTTGGGCTGCTTTAATGGTAGTCTTTACATTTTCCCTTTCACTCGTAGTGTGGGGAAGAAGTGGGCTCTAGAAGTACTACTAATTGAGTTGAGGAATCAAACCGTATCAATCGTTTTATAGATCGTTCTGCAACGCGTTTTGAACTATTTAAAATCAAAATCTCTGAATTTCGAATCCCATTGGACTCCAATGGAGTTATCTATGATATGAATCATACTCTTTCTCTCAAAGAGATATTTCAGTGATTCCCGTGTTTGTATTTCGAAAAGAAAGGGATTCCGATGATTGGAAATTTCTTCTAACCTAAAATTCTTCCGAAATTTTCTATTTCAATCAATGGAATGAGCTCTTACTATCTTTATAGATAGATACTGAGAAAGACTAGACTTTTTTTTATTTCTTTCCCTCTTTATTGTTCAAAGAAGAAGACGTTTTGTTAAGTGTATACGCACTTT